CGGAATTCCTATGACTCCAACAAACAAAGTAAATAAGGATAACAGAAACATCGGAAATAACATCGTATTATCTGATTCATAGGGATACGAAAAAGTATTCTTAGTACCAAAATGGGGAATAGTAAGAAAAGGGCGCATCATATTTCTTACATTACTATCAATTCGGTAGGTTGTTTTTTTCCAAAAAAAAGAAGACCTTTGATTATTATTCATTGTCAATAATGACAAGAAACAAAAGTTTTTTTGAATCATTTTTGATCCTTCTTTACCCCATAATGATATTGAATAGAGGGAGTTATTTGTTTTTCCACTATAATTTTTAAAATAAAGGTTTAAATGTCCTTCAAAAGTAAGTAAGTAGATGCGAAACATATAAAATGCTGTTAATCCAGCTGTGAAACAGGCTATTATTGCGAAAATCGGTGAATACAACCAACTATCATTAAGAATTTCATCTTTGGACCAAAAGCAGGCAAGGGGTGGAATACCACAAAGAGAAAGGGTACCTAATAAAAAAGCATTTTTTGTAATTGGCACATGCTTTGTTAAACCACCCATAAGAACCATATTCTGACTTTTATCTGGAGAATATCCAACAACCGATTCCATTGAGTGAATAATGGACCCAGATCCTAAAAACAACAACGCTTTTGAATAAGCATGAGTAATCAAATGAAATAAAGCAGCTCGATAAGACCCTATACCCAAAGCTAACATCATATAACCTAATTGAGACATTGTAGAATAAGCTAAACTTCTCTTAATATCTTTTTGAGCAAGCGCTAAAGTCGCTCCAAAGAGTACTGTTATTATACCTATCAAAGCTATTAGATTCATTATGTAAGGTATTACTATAAACAAAGGAAAAAGTCGAGCGACAAGAAAAATCCCCGCTGCTACCATCGTAGCAGCATGTATAAGAGCGGAAATGGGGGTAGGTCCCTCCATAGCATCAGGTAACCATACATGAAGAGGAAATTGAGCAGATTTCGCAACTGCACCTGCAAATAATAGGAAGGCACACAAAGTAACAAATAATAAATTAACCTCATTATTAGAAATCAAGTTAGTTAATATTTTAAACAAATCCCGAAATTCAAAGCTTCCCGTTGTCCAATAAAAACCTAAAATCCCTAATAATAAACCAAAATCCCCTATGCGATTAGTTACAAACGCTTTTTGACAACCATTCGCCGCAGTTGGTCGTGTGAACCAAAAACCTATTAATAAATAAGAACACATTCCAACCAATTCCCAAAAAATATAAATTTGTATCAAATTCGAACTAGTAACTAATCCCAACATTGACGTATTGAACAAACTCATATAAGCAAAAAATTTCAAATATCCTTGATCATGAGACATATAATTGTCACTATAAATAAGAACCATAATTCCAACAGTAGTAATTAATATTGACATAATAGAAGTAAGTGGATCGATAAAGTAGCCCAACTCTAAAGAAAAATCATTATTGATAGTCCAAGACCATACATATTGGTAGATATAACTGCTATTTATTTGATGAATAGACAGATAAACTGAAAAAATCATAACTATACTTAACAATAAAACACTAGGAAAAGACCACATACGTCGAAGGTTTTTTGTTGCCGTCGGAAAAAGTAGAAGTCCCGCTCCTATTAACATAGGAATTGGAAGTGAGATGAAAGGTATGATCCATGAATATTGATACATATATTCCATAAAAAAGTCTAGTTTATTCCTAATTAATTTTTCTAATTCACCAGCTCTTATTTCTTTTCAAAGGGATCAGTTAATAAAAAATTAAAATAGGCAAAAAACTAAAATAGAATTTTCTATTCTTAATTATTCTTACTTTTTTGCCAAATACTTCAAATTTTTCTACTTAAGAATTTCGAATTGTTCAAATGATATGACCCAATGAAACTACGAGTGAACACAAATATTTATTTTAAGTCAAATTTTATGACGATATAGAAAATGCAAATTTTCTTTATTTTGATTATTATTTATTACGCATTATAATAATTTCTCGCTATAAGCAAGAACGACTAATTCCACGAAAAACACTATTTTCTTTGTTCCTAATCTAATAATTTTAGATATCTATATTTTGATAGGAGTATAATAGAATTTAAATAATACATGGATAATAAATAGTAAAGAACAATTCGCTTTGAACAATAGATGTCTTTCACATCCAACTATAGCAATGAATAATCTACTAGAATTTTTTAATGGCAGTTCCAAAAAAGCGCACTTCTATATCAAAAAAACGAATTCGAAAAAATCTTTGGAAAAGCAAAGGGCGTCGGGCAGCGTTGAAAGCTTTTTCGCTAGGAAAATCTCTTTCAACGGGGAATTCACAAAGTTTTTTTGGGGACAAATCAAATAAATAATAAAACATTGGAATAATCTGACTCAGTTTGATTCAAAAAATAGGCTAGTAGAAGTTCGTTTATAATTTTTATTATTTATATAATATTTTTGATTTAAATAAAAATATTATATAAATAATTGAATAATAATAATGTCAATCTATTAAAAAAAAAATTGTCACTAAAATAAATATATTCAAATCAAACAAAATAAACATTTTTTTTTAATCAAAGCAATTATTTGAATTTTATAATGTTTTTGTTTTGAACGGATGAATATGAAATTCGTTTTCCTTTTAGGGTATGTAAAATAAAAAATAAAATTGTTTTATTTTTCTTGATTTTTATTTTATTATAGATTTTCTATATTATAGAATGTTTTCTAATTCTACTATTAGTAAACATAATCTTACTAAACTTAAACTCTTTATTCAAAAATTTAATGAGGTGCTCAAACGAAACGATGACAGTAGTTGATTAAGTTTAAACCTTATTTTTTTTTTTTGAAATTCTATCTACATATTGAAACCAGAACTATCTAGTTCCAACAGTTCCTTTTTTGAAAAAGAATAAACTACGAAAACTACTATTGTTAAATAAAATGGATAAAAAAAAAATTGATACCTTACCTTAAAGAAATAAGATAAGAGAATAGATATTATTATTGGAAACGCTCAAATCCCGATTTTGAAAACTTTACCTTTAAGTTTTCAAATTTAAAGATAAAGAGTTTTTTATCCTCTTAAATATTAAAATAAAAATATTTTGTAAAATATATTACTAAAATATATTACATTGAATTGAGAATTGATTCTATTCTTTCAATCTCGACGATTGAATAATAATAGGTTATTATGATTTCTAGAAAGCCGCTATGGTGAAATCGGTAGACACGCTGCTCTTAGGAAGCAGTGCTAGAGCATCTCGGTTCGAATCCGAGTAGCGGCATGGCATTTTATATTATAAAAAAGAGTCCTATAATATAATTAATTCAAGTCCCAGATTTTCATTCTTATAATTGAATTTGAATTAAATTCAAATAATTAAATTGAGGGACCTTTTTTAATAATTCAATTTTTATGATATTTTCAATTTTAGAGCATATATTAACTCATATATCTTTTTCGGTGATTTCAATTGTCATTACAATTCATTTGATAACCTTATTAGTCGATGAAACCGTAGGACTCTATGCTTCGTCAGAAAAGGGCATGATAGCTACTTTTTTCTGTATAACAGGATTATTAGTTACTCGTTGGATTTATTTAAGGCATTTACCATTAAGTGATTTATATGAATCATTACTATTTCTTTCGTGGGGTTTCTCCATTATTCATATACTTACGTATTTAAAAAAATATAAAAACCATTTAAGTGTAAGCGCAATAACCACCCCAAGTACTATTTTTACCCAAGGTTTTGCAACGTCAGGTTTTTTAACTGAAATGCATCAATCCCCACTATTAGTCCCCGCTCTGCAATCTCAGTGGTTAATGATGCACGTAAGTATGATGGTATTGGGTTATGCATCTCTTTTATGTGGATCATTATTTTCAGTAGCTCTTATCGTCATTACATTTCAAAAAGTTATAAGAATTTTAGGTAAAAACCATAATTTCTTAAATGCGTTATTTTCCTTTGATGAGATCCAATACATGACCGAATGGAAGAATGTTTTACGAAACACTTCTTTTTTTTCTTCGAAGAATTATTATAAGTCTCAATTGATTCAACAATTAGATTATTGGAGTTATCGTATTATTAGTTTAGGGTTTATCTTTTTAAGCATAGGTATTCTTTCAGGGGCAGTATGGGCTAATGAGACATGGGGATCATATTGGAATTGGGACCCAAAGGAAACTTGGGCATTTATTACTTGGACCATATTCGCAATTTATTTACATACTCGAACAAATAAAAATTTGGAAGGTGTAAATTCCGCAATTGTGGCCTCTATGGGTTTTCTTATAATTTGGATATGCTATTTGGGGGTCAATCTATTAGGGATAGGGCTACATAGTTATGGTTCATTTACATTAACATCTAATTGAATAAATTCAAGGAAGGGACTGACGAATACAAACATGGGAGAGTCTAGATAAAAAAACTGTGTGTAAGAGATCGAGAACCCTTTGAATCACTACATTACTTGATTCAAATGGTTCTCACAAAAGCCAAATGTATGAGGAAGTCCAATTCATTCTTTTTTTTTTTAAGAAAAAACTTCTTTTTTTATTGTGCATCGAACGATTTAAAAAATAATTATTATAGTATTCATTTTTTTTATGAAAACTATCTAGAAAAATAATTAGATAAAATAGCTTCGACCTTGTCAACTGATAGTGAGAAAACAAAATCTGGATAAATACCAATACCTATGACAGGTATAAGGATAGAGAGCACAACAAACAACTCTCGCGGTCCCGAATCAAAAAAATAAGAATTTTGAGCATTAAAAAGCTTGTATCCATAGAACATCTGGCGTAACATAGATAATAAATAAATGGGAGTTAATATTATTCCAATTGCCATTACCAAAGTAATTAGGATTTTTGTCATTAAAAGATATTTTTGGCTGGTAATTATTCCAAAAAAAATTATGAATTCTGCAACAAAACCGCTCATGCCCGGCAATGCAAGGGAAGCCATCGATAAGATACTGAAAGTCGTGAATATTTTTTGAATTGGGATAGCCAATCCGCCCATTTCCTCGAGATAAACAAGACGTATTCTATCATAACTTGTTCCCGCCAAGAAAAAAAGCGCAGCGCCAATAAATCCATGAGATATTATTTGTAAAATAGCTCCATTGAGTCCCGTATCGCTTATAGAGCCAATTCCTATAATTATGAAACCCATATGAGATACGGAGGAATAAGCTATTCTTTTTTTTAAATTCCGTTGACCCGGAGATGTTGAAGCTGCATAGATTATTTGAATTATACCTACGATGATCAACCAGGGCGAAAAGATAGAATGGGCGTAGGGTAATAATTCCATATTGATCCGAACCAATCCATATGCTCCCATTTTTAATAAGATTCCGGCTAGAAGCATACAAGTACTGTAATGTGCCTCTCCATGGGTGTCTGGTAACCATGTATGGAAGGGTATAATCGGTGATTTGACAGCAAAAGCAATAAGAAATCCGATATAGAATATTATTTCCAGTGCTACAGGATACGATTGATTAGCTGATGTTTCAAAATTTAAAGTTGGTTCATTAGAACCATATAAACCGATACCTAGAACTCCCATTAACAAAAAAATGGAACTTCCTGCAGTGTACAAAATAAACTTTGTAGCGGAATACAAACGTTTCTTTCCTCCCCACATCGATAGAAGTAGATAAACGGGAATTAATTCTAACTCCCACATGAGAAAAAATAGTAAGAGGTCTCGAGCAGAAAATGATCCTATTTGACCGCTATACATTGCTAACATTAGAAAATGGAATAATCGGGAATCTCTTGTAACTGGCCAAGCTGCTAAAGTAGCCAAAGTGGTGATAAACCCCGTCAGTAAAATGGGGCCTATAGAAAGTCCATCTATTCCCAATCTCCAGGAAAAATCAAAAAAATGGATCCATTTATAATCCTCCGTCAGTTGGATTAATGGATCGTCTAATTCGAAATGATAACAAAATACATAGGTTGTTAGAAGGAGTTCGAGTACACATATACATATTGTATACCATCTCATTACTTTATTTCCTCGATGAGGGAAAAAGAAAAGTAAGACACCTGCAAATATTGGCAAAACTACAACTATTGTTAACCAAGGAAAATAATTCGTAGTAAAAACAAGATACACTTGGACTAAAAAAACCCATGTTCGAAAATGAAATAAAAAAAAAAGATATATTGATTTTCGAGCACGAGTTTTTGTCGGTAAAAAAGAAATCAAATGTATTCAAGAGGGTTTTTATGGAATGTATCAATAAGCTAGACCCATGCTTCGAGTTGTTTCATGCCATAAATAAACTCGAACACTCAAGAAATCCGTCGGACAGGCGGATTCACATCTCTTACAACCAACACAGTCTTCTGTTCTTGGAGCCGAAGCTATTTGCTTAGCTTTACATCCCCCCCAAGGTATCATTTCTAATACATCGGTGGGACAAGCTCGGACACATTGAGTACACCCTATACATGTATCATAAATCTTTACTGAATGTGACATTGGATCTATAAATTTTTTTTAACACTATAAATTTTCGATCGAGTCAATTTGTAAATGAATTATATATTTAGATACTCGATGAGTCAATAATTTATCATAATTTTTATAATCAATCTACTTTCAGATTAGATAGGGCCAAGATACTTTGATTTTTTACGTTTTCGCAAACATTATCATAGATTACCTATTTATCATAGAGATAATTTGACTTGATGAATATCAAAATTTATCTGATAAATAAATAAATACTACTTATTCAACAAATTCGATTGATTAATACGAGTTGATTTTCTGTTACGATAAATTGACGAAACAATAGCTGGTCCAATAGCTGCTTCAGCGGCTGCAATAGCTATAACAAAAATTGAGAAAATATTCCCTTTTAATTGGCGACTATCAAAAAAATCAGAAAATGTTACGAAATTTATATTAACTGCATTCAGTATAAGTTCAAGACACATAAGGGCTCTAACCATATTTCGGCTCGTGATCAATCCATAAATACCGATAGAAAATAAATAGGCACTTATAATAAGTACATGTTCGAGCATGATTGACCAACTCCTTATCAATTCTGATTCATTTCAATATGAACAAAAATTTAATAGATTCAATTCAATTGACAAAGAAAAAATACAGAACAAGGGAATATATTGGTAATCGATCGAATAAAAAATTTTTGATTTTAGACGTAAACAATTTTCAATATAGAATTGAAGGGGAATGTGTGTGATAACATAGAACAAAGTTTAATTTATGCTATTTCTAAAGATTTATTACTGGCGAGCCACGGCAATTGCACCGATCAAAGCAGCTAAAAGAATGATCGAAATGAGTTCAAATGGAAGAAAAAAATCTGTTGATAAATGAATTCCAATTTGTTGACTATTACTTATCAAATCTTGCTCTATAATCTGGTTTGATCTTGTCGTCCAAATAATCCCATACCATGACGTATCTACAATAGTAGTCATTAGTGAAACAAAAATACTTGTACAAACCAGAAAAGTAAATCCACTCCCAACGGTCCAAAGATTAAAATCTTTGGAATATTCTGAACCCTTCATGAACATCACAGCAAATATGATTAAAACATTTATAGCTCCCACATAAATAAGGAGTTGCGCAGCAGCTACAAAATGGGAGTTTGCTAGAATATAGAATAAGGATATAGAAACAAGAACGAGTCCCAACGAAAAAGCAGCATAAATCGAGTTGGTAAGTAATAGTACTCCCATACTTCCTAATATAAGACCTGATCCCAACAAGACTATAAGAAAATCATGTATCGGTCCCGGCAAATCCATTATATGTAGTAAAATGAAAGATAAATAAATCAAAATGTTTTTCATGACCTTATTGATCGGACCAGGAAAAAAATGGATAATCCATTCCGAATTAAATCTTAAGGGGTGTGAATTAATGTAGGTATAGTTATTGGATTAATCTTATTCTTGATCTGAAAGAGTAGTTCGAAACTATATATTTCGAAATATATAGTTTCAATCTAAATTAAGCTGCAATTCTGATGAATCAATAGTTTTGATTTCTAGGTAGTGACCAAACAAAACGAAAGAAACCTCATTTCTTTAGATCAAAACGGAACCTTAGTAATTTCGAATTACTCTTTAATCAAGGGATTTACTTATTTTAAAATGGAATTTGAGGCGAATTCAAAATTGTTCGAATTGTATAATCATCAACTACTGACATTGGTAAACGACACAAAGAAATTTGATTATAATTCAATTCGTGACGATCATAAGTAGAAAGTTCATACTCTTCAGTCATTGATAAACAATTTGTTGGACAATATTCAACGCAGTTACCACAAAATATACAGATCCCGAAATCAATACTGTAATTAAGCAATCGTTTCCTTCGAATATCCATTTCCAATTTCCAATCAACAACGGGTAGATCTATAGGACATACACGAACACATACTTCACAAGCAATGCATTTATCAAATTCAAAATGGATTCGACCGCGGAAACGCTCCGATGTGATTAATTTTTCGTAAGGATATTGAATAGTTACAGGCAAACGATTTGCATGGGATAAAGTAATCATGAAACTTTGACCAATGTACCTTGCAGCTCGTACTGTTTGTTGACCATAATTCATGAACCCAGTTACCATAGGGAACATATTGTAATATCTCTAAAGAATTTTATTTTGTTTCTTTTTCTTGTTTGAGCAAGTCGTGAATATAGAATAGGGTATTCCTTTACAGTGAAAAGAGTTGAAAAGAAGTTGTTAATAATAGATTACCGAGAGATATAGGTAAAAGAAATTTCCATCCAAGATTTAATAGTTGGTCTATTCTTAGTCGGGGTAAAGTCCATCTTGTTGTTATAGAAATGAACAAGAATAAATAAGTTTTAGCTAATGTAATAAAGATACTAATTGTCATTCCAAAGACTTCATACGCTTTATTTATTTCAAAAAGTGCATAAACGAATATGTATGGAATAGAGATATTCCAACCACCAAAATAAAGAACTGTTACAAATAATGAAGAAACTAATAGATTTAGATAGGAAGCAACGTAAAATAAACCAAATTTGATACCCGAATACTCGGTTTGATAACCCGCTACTAATTCTTCCTCTGCTTCTGGTAAATCAAAAGGTAATCTCTCGCATTCTGCTAAAGAAGAAATTAGAAAAATAAAAAACCCTATAGGTTGACGCCACAAATTCMACCCCCAAAAACCATATTTTGATTGAGCCTCAACTATATCAACTGTACTGGAACTGTTAGATAATCATAGTCGSCAATAACATCACTGTTCTCATCGCTATTACAGAACCGTACATGAGATTTTCACCTCATACGGCTCCTCGAGGGCCATAAATAAATCTAAGGAGCGTGTCGGTATTATTTATCTTGATATGTCTTTTTTGTAGGATAGTATAGGATAAAAATCTATCGTGTGTCCCCAAATTAACCCAATAGAATTCTGTCTGTTCGAATAATAAAGTAAAGAAAAGGGGTACTTCTGAATTAATCTCATCCTTTAATACCTAAAATTTTTCTTTTTTGAGTAATAACTTAATTCTTCACTAAAATACTCTTCTTTATTATAAATATCAATAACCCCATCGTTTTTAATTACGAAAAAAAAAAAAATTGACTATTCCATTAGTTCATGAATTCGGACACGAATTCTATCTCTATGAATAGGGATATAGGAAAGAAAATGAATATAGGAATAGATGGAGATAAGAAAGAATCAAAAAGAGATCTTTTTTTTTTCGTTCCTATTCTTCTTTCTGAGAAAACGGGGACTTACTAAATAAGGGATTATTTCGTTTCCGATAGTCATTTATTTAATGGGTGGATAGGCGCATACTCTGGATCGGAATCGTGGGGAGTATTGCCTGATCATTTCTACAAACTTAAAGCCCCAATTCGTATTCTTTTTATATATTCTGCATTTTGTAAAAATGTCCTTTTTTTTTGGAAAATTTTTTAAATCCCCATTACTAATCCTTTGTATATCTTGGTGTTTCTAACCATCCACTCATTTTTGCTCAATTGGCCGTGTTATGGTAATAGATATATGGTAGTACATACAAATAATAGTGAAAATTCAATACGGTGGATCTTTTGAATCCGCTTCAAGACAGGATGACTAGCCAACCAATCTTGGGATAAAGGCTCTCTTGCGCCTATGTTTATTTCTGCTTAACTCTTATACATAGAAAATGAGACTCAATATTTGCACTGCTAATTTTTATTTATATAAGCTGTTTTCTTTCACTCATATAACTATCTGATTTAGTTCATTAATCCGAATAATGAATATAAAAATGAAGATATCTATTCAATTCATTTCACCCCTTTTCTCGAAAAAAAAAGTGGGAGAAGTTTATGTCTCAACGAATCACACGTAGAGATATTGATAATACACATAGAGTTAATGGTATTTCATAACTAATTGATTGAGCAGCAGCTCGTAGACCACCTAAAAAGGAATATTTATTATTTGATCCATATCCTGACATAAGAAGTCCGATGGGAGCAATACTTGAAATGGCAATCCATAAAAAAACACCGATATGGAGATCGGCTAAAATAAGGCGATAACCAAAAGGAATTACTGAATAGCTTAGTAAAACAGCTATGACTGCTATGGATGGTCCGATACTGAATAGACGAGTATCACCTCTAGATGGAAGAAGATTTTCTTTAAAAAGGAGTTTTGTACCATCTGCTAAAGCTTGAAGAACTCCCAAAGGACCGGCATATTCTGGGCCAATACGTTGTTGTATTCCTGCGGATATTTCTCTTTCTAACCATACAATTACTAGTACGCCTATTGTGATTCCCAATACAGTAGTCAAAATAGGGACAAGCACCGATAGAATTCCATAGACTTCTTTTAAGAATTCTAATCTAGAAAAAGAATTGATATTTTGTACTTCTAATGTATCAATTATCATTTTAACGATCAACTTCTCCCATAATGATATCTATGCTACCTAGTATTGTCATAATATCAGCCAATTTCATTCTTTTAACTAACTGAGGAAGAATTTGCAAATTGATAAAACCCGGCGGGCGAATTTTCCATCTCCAAGGAAAACCACCCTGATCCCCTATCAGAAAAATGCCCAATTCTCCTTTTGGGGCTTCGACTCTCACATAAAGTTCTTGTTTCGCCAACTCAAAAGTTGGCGAAGGTTTTTTACTAATGAATCGATATTCAAAGTCATTCCAGTCCGGATATCTTCCTCGATCAAAACTTCGTATTTCTAAATTCTCATAGGGCCCCCCTGGAATTACTTCCAAAGCTTGTTGAATAATTTTTATGGATTCCGTCATCTCACCAAGTCTGACTAAATACCGAGCTAATGAATCTCCTTCTTTTTGCCACTGAACTTCCCAATCAAATTCGTCATAACACTCATAATGATCAACTTTACGAAGATCCCACGGTATTCCGGAAGCTCGCAGCATTGGTCCTGATAAACCCCAATTTATTACTTCTTCTCCACTAATAATGCCTACTCCCTCAACTCGTTCTAAAAAAATAGGATTTTGTGTAATAAGTTTTTGATATTCAGCAACCGCTGTCAAAAAATAATCGCAGAAATCCAAACATTTATCTATCCAACCATGAGGTAAATCGGCCGCGACCCCCCCGATACGAAAAAAATTATGCATCATTCTCATACCGGTGGCTGCTTCGAATAGATCATATATTAATTCTCTTTCTCTGAAAATATAGAAGAAGGGAGTCTGTGCGCCAATATCCGCCATAAAAGGGCCAAGCCATAACAGATGAGAAGCTATACGACTCAATTCCAACATAATTACTCGGATATAGCTGGCTCTTTTAGGTACTTGAATATTTCCCAACAGTTCTGGACCATTTACGGTTATTGCTTCTGTGAACATAGTAGCTAAATAATCCCAACGTGTTACATAAGGTAGATATTGTATAATTGTTCGGTTTTCTGCAATTTTTTCCATCCCTCTGTGTAAGTAACCCAATATCGGTTCACAGTCAATAACATCTTCACCATCCAAAGTAAGGATGAGTCGAAGAACACCGTGCATTGATGGGTGGTGAGGTCCCATATTGACTATCATGAGGTCTTTTCTTGTAGCTGGTCCATTCATAAGTTTTTCCTCGATTCATTTTTCCATGAATTGGCTGAAAATGAAAATAAGTTCATAAAAATTCAAGATCTAATAAATCAAATAATTCAAAATGACTTTTTAAATTAATGAGTTTTTGACTCCCGAATATCCAATTGATTAATTAATTCTTTATAACGCATTATATTTTTCTTTGATAAATAAGAAAGTAATCGTTGGCGTTTTCCCAGAATTTTACGTAGACCTCTTTGAGATAAATAGTCTTTTTTGTGTAATTCAAAATGTGAAGTAAGTCTTCGTATCTTATTGGTGAAATTTAATACTTGAAATTCAACGGATCCTCCGTTTTCTTTTTTTTCTTCTTGCGAAATAACTGAGCTGAATGCATTTTTTACCATAAAATGAAATCTCCTTCCCCTTCTTTTTTTATAAATTATTATTGATCAGTAATAATAATGTCACTCATTTTAATTTGATATACACAAAAATCTTAATTTCATTAACAATTTCTATTTTTTTTTTCAAATCAAATTTATTAATAAGCAATCCAATTTTTAAAATTGGATTCAGATAATGATGGTATATTTCTACACGCACAAAAAATATTTAGACTTAAAACTCAAATTTAAATAATTTATTTTCTTGATTCATTTCTAAATCTAATAGATACGTCATTGAATTAAATTAATATCATCTATCCGAATATAAGATAGTGCCATATGTGTATTTCTTTGTCTTCATATACCGTAGTACGAGAAATAGAGTCAAAATGTAGCATTAAGGAATTTTCAATTGTGGATACATATGGATCCTTAGCATACTAAAACGACTGCTATTATTGGTATCAAACCAATAACGATTCATACAAGCTAAATCTTCTAATCGATAATTGGGCCAAATAAAGAACTTGAATTTCTTTAGTTTATTTTTATATCCATCAAGATGTTTGCTTTTTTCTAAAACTTGATCACGATTTCTCACCTTATTCGCATTGTAAAATGCTGTATTTCTATTGATATCATTTCGATTCCGAGAATTGAAACAAATTAGAATTCTGAACTCTCTCCGACCTCGAGGGGATAAAATATTTTCAGGAACAAGCAAATCATAATGATTGCTGGCTCTATTTTCAGTCGTTTTTTGATGTATTGCAATGGATTTAGCAAAACTCTTCCTATCAGCATAGCCCTTTTCTTGGTATCTTTGATTAATTTGGTACTTATTCTTATGAATTAATGAAATACCTATGGTTTGAGACATAATAAATTGTCCATCATTTTTTACAGACAGACGAACCGGTTCGATAATCAATATTCCCCTTTTCATTAATTCTGTAAGAGTTAAATCCTTCTGAACTATCAGAATATCCAGACTCATTTCTCTACTTTGAATAGAGGATATAGCAATTTCTCTGGGATTTCTCAGTCTAAGGAGGAGACAATATACGTTGATGTTATTGATCATTCTTTTATTTAAGGAATCATCCCATCTCAATTGAAAACGAAAATATCTTTTTAGGAAGAAATCAAGTTCTGCTTCCGTGTTTTTCTTGTATTGCTTTTTATTTATACGTTTTTTGACATCCGCTCTCGCGGAATCTTGTTGAACATATTTTTTGTGGTTTGAGAGAGCTGATTCAAGATCCTCTTCGGTCGTGGATTCTCCTTTATTTCGATTTTCTAATTCAGGAGTTTTTTCCTTCGATGATATAAAAAGATTTCTTTTTTTCTTTCCAATTAGTTTTTGATTTTTACTACAAATTTCATTTACATTCAAATTTAAAAGAAGTAATTTGATTGGTATAATCCACGGGTTAATCTTATATGCATTATAAAGTATCAAAAATTCTGGAAAGAACCAAAGTTCCAGATTCGATATGGAATGACTTAGTATTTCTTCATTCATTCTCTCAAAAAAGATTTTTTTTTGATGGTTGGATGGGTGATCTTGATGAATTGTGAGATAAAAAAAATCTTTCTTATCGATTTTTTCAATTATTTTAAAATGATTAACCCCAGTTTGAGTATTTTTATTACTGTTCGTGTCAGCCTCAATATTGATCCAGGCTCCAATATCGGCCTTCTTTTTAAGACAAAAATGCAGCATTCTCCAATCAAAATATTTTCTATCCGTATTTTTTTCGAGATCTATAATATCATCTTCTACTAGATAATTATTGATAGGGATACTCGTCAGTATATCAAATAATTTCCATTTATCTGTGTTGTACTTATAAGAAATTTGTTGATTATTTTTTACTTGTATTGGTAATTCATAAATATATGAATCTTTCTTATCTTCATAAATAATAGATTTATATGATAAAAGATCATATATATATATTTTTTTTTTATTCTCTTTTTGACTCGGTAATGAGTAGTATGTTTCAAACTCATTTTGTTTTTTGTAATCAATTAATCGGTTTTTTTCATATGAATAACATTGGTTAAAATCTTTATTTTTGGCCATACGACCTTGATTAACTGTATTTCGCCATTTTTGTGGTAGTAATTTGGACCATCTAATCGGATATAAATCGTAGTGATAATGACCCCTTAACCAGTTTTTCCATTGATTCATTCCAGAATTTAGAAGATTCTTTTGTTTTAAGTCGGAATGTAATATTTCTTGTGCTCCAACAACTTCAACCAAATTATCCCGTATTTCATTCTTAAGAAAAAGGGATGTTCCATGATATTGAAAGACCGGTCTTAACTTAGATAAGTTAATAATTTGTCTTTGTGATAATTTGTAAAATAAATATGCTTGCGACAAGTACGATAAGTCCCAAAGTATCTTTCCATTCTTATTACTAATATTCGAAAGTGCCTTTTTTATAGTTGAAATAAAGTGAATTATACTTTGATTCGTTTTATCAATTCTTTCTTGATTTGCTTCATTATTGTAAATGTATTTATTAATAATTTTTTTTATTGAATCAATAAAAAGTTGCGCATTAATCCTCGGGATATTAATCATATGTTGAAAGATATCTATGTATATGTTTTCAACGAAAAATTTTAGAAAATGATGCGATTTACGAATTAATCGTACATTTCTTTTTTTTAATATCGTAAAAATATTTTTGTGAGATTCTAATATTTTATGATCATAACTTATTTTGTTAGGACTAATATTTATTTCGGGATTTCGAAACTCTTTTTTCGTGGCTTTTCTAATTTTTTCAATTTTATTTAGTATTGTGTTTGTTTTATCAGTCAGATCTTTCATTTTTTTGTCTCTCAATGAAAAATTTGTCCAATCTATAGATCGAATTCGAATGGCTGAGCCGTGGCTCATTCGATTACTGATTATCGAATTTTTTTCTTTTTTAGCTTCATTCAACTCGTATATTTCTTTCAATTCAACTAATAAAATTGGTTTTCTTTGTGAAAGTTCTTTTATTATTTGGTTTAGAACTAGAATGTTTTTGATAACCCATTGTTTTGTTTCTTTTGAAATATTTAGAAACAAGTTTGTTCTTTCGTTTAAACCTCTTAGAATTATAAAACGCTTCTTTTTCCATTTTTTTATTTTTTTTTGGAGTTCTTTTATTAAAATGGGTTCAAAAAAAGAAAGTTGTTTTCGGGGCGAACCAAAAGGCAGTTCCGCTTCCATTCCCCAAACCGTTAAAAAACAAAAATCGTTTTTTTGTGCTTTCCTTTTTATTGAATCTTTATTCGGGGATTGTAACCTAGATGTGTGCCACGCTTTCAGACGAAAAGGAAATAAGATCTTTATCTGAATACCGTCTGTTAACCAGTTTTTTGGAAATTCTTTTTCTGATAATTGAACACCATTATAGGTGCATTTTACATGCATTTCTTTATTCCAATTTTTAAAATCCTCGGACCATTCAGGAAATTGAAATAATAGGATACGGATAATATTTTTAGCTATTATCAATGAGGGTAAGACAATATATTTTCTAAGAATTGATTGACTTACTAACAAAAAACCTCTTATTACTTGAGCAAATAGAATGCTATCCCAGGCTTCCGCTATTTCTATACGTGCTTTTTCCTCTCTTTTCTCCTTTTCTCTTATGTCCGCCTCTTTTTTCTTAGTTTCGCTTGTCTTTTCTTGTGTATTATCTGAAATAGTGAATTCTGTGTTTTTCCATATCCAAGTTCTAAAAATAGTTTTCATCAGTCCGGGAATATCAAAAGAAAAAACAAAATATTTGTCTAGTCTGTCAAAAAAAAGATAAGAATGCGCATTTGCTTGAAATAGTTTCCAAGTAACTGTTTTACGTCTTTGAGCTCGCATAGAGCCTTTGATTATGTCTCGACGAAAATCCGATTGTTGTGAATACCGTATCAAAGCAACTTCGTCTGTTTGATCAGGATTATTAGTATCTTTGCTATTAGTATAAGTATCGCTATTTTCGAGGTTATCAGTAAAAATTACGACACGTTTGGCTTTTCTTGAACGAATTTCATGATCCTCCGCCATACTTTCTTCGTTTTCGCCTTCCTGTTGTTCTAAATCGTCGATTAATTTGTATGACCATCGAGGAACTTTTTTACTAATTTCTCTTATTCCAATCGAATTTTGACGACTTGCTTTATCGTTGTAATGAGTTATAACTGCATCGAATAAAAATTTTAAAAATTGGATTTGATCTTCTGACTCAATTCTTACTTTTTTTTGTTTTGGAAATAAGGACAGTCCTTTCAAATTCCAATTTTTTGATGTAGCTTTACCGGAAAATCCACTGATTAAACTCAAGAAAAAACTAATTTCTTTTGATAGTAATTTTGTATCAAATCGATCCATTTTATGTTCAATTTGTGAGTCATTACTATTAAGAAAGATAGCATGAATCTTATTTGTCCAAATATTCTCGCGATAATTTTTTCTGGAAGTTTCATTTATCATTGATAATGAAAAAAAAAAATTGATTCGTTTTCGATAAGCTCCGCTCAAAAAAGGATCATATGCTTTTGGTAAATAATATTTTTTAGTTTTATCATTACATAATTGAGTCTTTTTTTCCAGTACATCTAGAGCTAGATTAGGGGATCCCTTATCCAGAACTTGAATTCTATTTTTTAATTTTTTATTCAAATTTTTTCTTTTTTGTTCGTTGAGATCGCTCCAAAGATTATCCAATTCATCATAAGAGAGTTTTTCGGTTGTGAACAGAGATAGCTTTTTTTGTATCATTTCAAAAAAAGTTGATACACTAGGTGGGTGTGTAAAAGTTATTCTTTCTTTTCCGTCACTTTTACATGTATAAAAAAAATATTGTGACATTTCATTTCTAACAGCATTTTTAAATTTATCATTTTTTATATATCGGAATGGACGATTCCATCGTTTATAGTCGAAAAGAATAG